CACCAAGCAAAGCCGGTGGTTTCTTGGTCACGACCAGCTAAAACGAAAGTTCCATTAAAGAGCGTTTCCACGTGGTAGAACCTCCTCAGGGAATATAAGATTTTCATGAGGCTGATCCTGAGCTGCCATCCACGCACGAATACCCTCGTTTAAAAGAATATTTTTGGTGTAGAAAGTCTCAAATTCAGGATCTTCCGCTGCACGGATTTCCTGGGAAACGAAGTCATAGGCACGTAGGTTCAGAGCCAGGCCGACTACGCCAATAGCACTCATCCATAAACCGGTGACGGGTACAAATAGCATAAAGAAATGTAACCAACGTTTATTGGAAAAAGCAACACCAAAGATTTGGGACCAAAAGCGGTTAGCAGTGACCATTGAATAAGTTTCTTCAGCTTGAGTTGGGTTAAAAGCGCGGAAGGTATTTGCACCATCACCATCCTCGAATAGAGTGTTTTCTACGGTCGCCCCATGAATAGCGCATAGCAGAGCCGCGCCTAATACTCCGGCAACTCCCATCATATGAAATGGGTTCAACGTCCAATTATGAAATCCTTGGAAAAAGAGGATGAATCGAAATATCGCTGCTACGCCAAAACTCGGCGCAAAGAACCAACCAGATTGCCCCAGTGGATAAATAAGGAATACGGAAACAAAAACAGCGATTGGAGCAGAGAATGAAATTGCATTATAAGGTCGCAATTGAACAGACCGAGCAAGTTCAAATTGACGTAACATGAAACCTATTAGTGCAAAAGCCCCATGGAGAGCGACAAAAGTCCACAGACCCCCTAATTGACACCAACGAGTAAAATCCCCTTGCGCTTCCGGGCCCCATAGTAGCAACAAAGAGTGTGCTAAACTATTGGCAGGGGTGGAAACTGCCGCGGTTAAGAAATTACAACCTTCCAAATAGGAACTAGCCAATCCATGGGTATACCAAGAAGTTACAAAAGTTGTCCCTGTAAACCAACCCCCTAAAGCGAAATAAGCACAAGGAAAGAGCAATAGGCCGGACCATCCTACAAAAACGAAACGGTCCCTTCGTAACCAGTCGTCCATAATATCAAATAGATCATTTTCTTCTTTAGTAACTCTACCAAGGGCTATAGTCATAGTGATCCTCCTATTCAATTACTTCAACCATTTCCGAGCACCTCATATCACTTCCAAGGCATACGATAGTTTAATTATCTGTGGACGATTTCTTTCTCGTTCAATGCCCTTTTTCAATGGTCTCGAAGATAGAAATTTTGCATTTTTATCTATGGGGTCACAACCGAGGTCGTGGTAAATCCATGAATTTGATTCGATTAGTTTTTCTTATACTATAGAAATGAGCATTTGAATTCAGCATTATTCCATGACTCCTATTTCAAAGCCTATCCTTTAAGGGAAAAATGAAAATAAAAGTAACCCCTCTTTTCCCACTCGCTCTCTATTGCATGGGTGGAAGAACAAAAATAGGATTCTGAAAAAAAAAAGGAAAGATATTGAAAAAAAAATGGACTTTCGAAATAAATTTTTATGTGTAGCGGAAAGGAGTTGCGATTTTTTCTTATTCCTATAGAACATCTAGTAACAAGAATATGAAATCGTAAATAGCGAAAAATTCTTGCCTTGCGCGGTCTAAGTCTAAGGAAATACAAAAAATCCGCTTATACAATTTCATCTACATCGAATTTATATATCAGAATAGCGAATAGAGGCATCATTCAAGGAGTCAGGTCTACTTACTTTATATTTCTTTCCAATTTTATGGTGGGTTTGATAAGAATCCTTTTTGCTTTGTTGATAAATAATCAAAAAAAGAGTTTTTTATTTTTTATATAACCTGCTTGTTTTATTATAACAAGTCCTATATGGAAATGCCCGCTGAAGAGAAAATCTATCTGATTGTTTCTCAGCCAATATCGAATTTTAGAAAGAAAAAACAAGAATTTTCTTCTTTTTTTTATTAACATTAAGAAAAAAGAATATAACTAAAATGGAATTGGCAATATAATTTTTATGGGCTTTTGAAAGAAAAAGGAAGGATTTTTTGCAATCGTTATTTCTTGCCTCTGTCATATTACGGAAACCTTTCGATTTGGAACGGGGAGAGATGGCTGAGTGGACTAAAGCGGCGGATTGCTAATCCGTTGTACAATTTTTTTGTACCGAGGGTTCGAATCCCTCTCTTTCCGCCCCCTCGGATCATTTGGGACTTTCGAATTGGAAGGAATTCTGACCCCCGGATTTTCTCATAGATAAATGTACGAAACAAATCCAATTTGTAAGAAAAAATTCCAAAAAAAAATTGGATTTTTACTCCTCACGCCCAGGATTACGTCCTGGGTCATTAGATAAGAATCCAAAGATAAAGAGGGAAACAAAGAATATCACTACTGTATAAACAAAAAGTTTGAGAGTAAGCATTACATAATCTCCAAGATTTTTTTTTAAGGAATAGATTACCCGTTTTTCCTTACCACACAGATCCATTAGGATGGGTTTTGTTTATTTTGACACCTAAAAATGCAAAAATCAATTCTTGCAATTTTTTTCAAGAATTGATTTCTAATAAGCACTCTTATCAATATCAAAAATTAGGTTAGGTATTGTGTGGGTACCTAAAGGTACCTGCTCAACGTAGGTGCAGGGGGTAGAAAGGCTGATCCAAATTTATTGCTGCAGCTATACATTCAATGTAGAAGAATTTGAATTTTAGAATCGAAGGTTCATAATATAAGATAAGACTTCTCGGCTTTTATCCATTTTTAGAATTTTTTTGGAATGAATACATCATTCAATTTGGCAGACAGAGTAGTAAAGATTTCATCGAAAACTTACAGCAGCTTGCCAAACAAAGGCTAATAGAAAAAAGAGTACAGGTATGACAGGCATAACATCCACGATTGGGTTGAAAATGGCATAAGCTTCGGGCAATTTGGCGAAGAAAAAACTAGTCGGATAAAGAACAGAATTAAAACAGATACAGGTTAAACTAAGTATATTAGGCATAACAAGCATTTCGTTCTTGTAGAGTAGATAATTGGATTTTGATTGAGTTATTTTTCTAAGGGAAAAAGGAAAAGGCGGATTCAAAATCCTTTTTTCTTCGGACTTTCCCAAACGCAAAATACCTCCTTGTATTCCCACTCTCAAATGAGAATGGAAGAAATTCGACTTTCATATAATATCTTAATAGAATTCCATGTAATGATCAATGCATTTTTTGGATTCTATATTATCCGCATGTCTAGAATCCTAGCAAGAGAGTATCCCTCATTTTTTATGTAATTGAAGTGGGATTGACGAATAACAAAACAAATAAACATAATAGTGTTTATTAGTGTCGGATAAAACCCGAAATGGGGCGTGGCCAAGTGGTAAGGCAGCGGGTTTTGGTCCCGTTACTCGGAGGTTCGAATCCTTCCGTCCCAGATTTTTCTGATGAAACGAAAGATGAAATCGTATTGTACCCCGCACGAGACAAAAGAAAGTTTATTAAAGAGAATAATTTTCTCTTATGAACTCTTAGATTAGATGCATTTCTAAGCATTCATTTTCTTTCTCAGAAAACATAATCAAGTGTCAAGTCCAGTCAAATTGAATATCTTTATTTTCATGAAAAATTTGGTCTATACGTAAAACACTGTATAAAAAATGAGACCTATCCCTTTATGATAGAGATAGATTTTTGTTGTATTATATTATTAGCAAAAAGGGTCCTTCTTTGGTTAAGCGAAAACGATCTCGATCTGTGATTCTTTAAATATCCAGAATGATCCATTCTGGTAAGGATAAGGTAAGAACTGTTCGTTGGATAGAATGGATTCCAAAAATCATACTTCTCCTAATTTTTGATTTGGAGTTGCTTCTTTTAGGTAAAAGAAAGAATGCTATAAGTAAAAGCAAAGACCTTAATTTTACTTTACACGAAATGTGTTTTTTTTACTTCATTTTTTTCTTTCTTTTGGTATTCGAGTCGAAGAAGTACGAGAATTCTATAACTACCAAAAAACTTTCAATCTTTTCATTGGAATAGTTTATTTAGTTAATAGTTAATTGTTTTTGTTACGGAAAAATATATTGCTAATCTAATTCTAATATAGTAATTAAATTAATTAAATTTTTTTTTTGAGGTTGATAGTTTATTTGTTGGAGAAGAATCGATCCTTCTCTTCTCATTTCAGGATTGACCATCTCGAGTCCTCTGTTGAGAATGGAAATTCAATAATAAATAAGTCTTAAGCAAACTTGTTTATTCGTCTTTTTCGAACTATGTTTCCTTCATATGATAGAATATGGGTTTAAATAAATTGGATCTTTGCGGAGTCTTCCCCGATAAATACTTATTTCTTTTATCCATATTTTTCCATAGATAGCAAGTTTGAATTAGTATACAAAAAACTAAACTAAACCAATGACTATTCATGATCCCATCCATATTGGATCAATTCCCTATACCACTTTGCAATGAAATTTGAGGAATGTTTGTTATGGTGAAACTTCGTTTAAAACGATGTGGTAGAAAGCAACGTGCGACTTGAAGGACATGATCGATTGTGGATTTTGCTATCCATCATTTTTCATAGTAATGAAAATGCTCTTGGCTCGACATAGTCTGTTCTATTCGTCCCGAACCAAATTTGCGCTGGGTTGTTTGTAAGTAAATAGTACACGATGGAGCTCGAGAGGACAGAATTGATTTTTTATCAAGGGAAAGAATCTAGGGTTAGTGAAAACTAATAAATTAGGCCAACTTTGTCAGTCTATCCTTAATATAGAAGTCGAAAGGTTAAAATAAGAAGAAAGTCCAATTTTGGAAGATTGGAAAAACTCTTTCAATTAAAAGTCTATCAAAATCAATCGCTCATATTCGATTTCTATAGAAGAGGGAAATGCTTTATCGAAGGAAATAAGAAAAAAAGGGTATGTTGCTACTCTTTTGAAAGAAAAAAGAATAGGAATTCCCGAAGTAATGTCTAAACCCAAGGATTTCACAAATCAAAGATAAAGAATTCCGGAACAAGTAAACGCGATTTTCAACTGTCTCAACAATAAAATTGTCTCAACAATTGAATTGGATCAGAATAAGGAATAAAAGTAAATTCGTTCGAGATGAGACAAAGAAAAGAGTTTAGAGACGACTCAAAAAATTTCGAAGGATTTTTCCTTTTAAGTCTGTCAGTCAAAATTAGCCAACTTGAGTCATGAGTATAAATGAAATTTGTTTTTTCTGTAAGGAAATTAATGCAAGTCATAGTCGAATTTCTATCTACTTGTATTATAGACAGAAATTCGAATCATTTTCTCGAGCCGTATGAGGAGAAAACCTCCTATACGTTTCTAGGGGGGGCATTGTTTAGCTACATCTATCCCAATAAGCTGTCTATCGAATCGTTGCAATTGATGTTCGATCTCGAAGAGAAGGAAGAGATCTTCGAAAAGTAGGTTTTTATGATCCGATAAAGAATCAAACTTGTTTAAATGTTCCAGCTATTCTCTATTTCCTTGAAAAGGGTGCTCAACCTACAAGAACTGTTTATGATATTTTAAGGAAGGCAGAATTCTTTAAAGAAAAAGAAGGAACTTTGAGTTAATTGAAGAACTAAATGAATAAAAAAGTAGGAGAGGGATCACTAGTATCCCTCGTTGTCTAATTATTTAGACACAATTTGCCTCTTTCTTAGTCCTATTTTTGACTGGATTTATGTCGTGCCAATCCAACATAAGCCCTTATTTTATTTACTTTTTATATCTAATTTGTTTTCTTACCATTGTATTTCCATTGACAAAGGTCTATTGAACAAATAGAATTTGTAGATAGATAGGTCTCTTTATCCTCACTCCATATTAGGTTTTTCTGCCTACACTTCGCTCAAATGATAGGGTTGTCCCTCTTGCATGTACTCTCATACAAGATTTTTTGATTTCTTTAAATAGAAATTGCTAAAAAAATGACAATTTTGCCATCGTGATTGGAACCGCTCTTTTTTTAACCTTAGTGAAATTTAACCGGACCTGTTCATTTTGGCATTTGAGTGTTTTTAATGGGGGATAAAATCTTTCTTTTGATGTCTTGCTAGTTCAATGTTTTGACAGGAGCGTGCGGTGTAATTCCATTGATTTTTGGGTTTCGATCGTATCTAAGATCCTATTTTATCTGGGTTGCTAACTCAATGGTAGAGTACTCGGCTTTTAAGTGCGACTATGATCTTTTACACATTTGGATGAAGCAACAAATTCGTTCAGACTCTTGGTAGAGTCTAGAAGACCACGACTGATCCTCAAGGGTAATGAATGGAAAAAATAGCATGTCGTAATAAAATCAAATTCTTATTTTGGATTTTTGGAATGGAATAAAAAAATTCCGATTTTCTGGGTCTAGTGAATAAATGGATAGAGTCTGGCTCCAATTCTGGTAAAATAAAAAGCAACGAGCTTAACTTCTTAATTGAAATGATTCCCCGATCTAATTAGACGTTAAAAATAGATTAGTGCCTGATGCGGGGAAAGGTTGGGTTTTCCTATGAGCGGACCCTTGATTTTTTCTTTGTTTTTTTAGAAATCCTAATTATTCTTGATTATGGATTGAAAAGGGATGTTATGGATTGAATGTGTAAAAGAAGCAGTATATTGATAAAGAGACTGTATTCCAAAGTCAAAAGAGCAATTGGCCTGCAAAAATAAAAGATTTGTTCTCTTTTGTAATTAGAACAAACATAAACTAATTGGATAGAAAAGGAAAAGATCTGTGGATTAGACTCCCTTTCTTTCCAGGGTTTGTATTAAAAAATGCAACACCCTGTTCTGACCATATTGCACTATGTATCATCATTTGATAAACCGAGAAATGCTTCCTCTTTCTGATTCAAGTAGAAATACAAATGGAAAAATTCGAAGGGTATTCAGAAAAACAGAAATCTCGTCAACAATACTTCGTCTACCCACTTCTCTTTCAGGAGTATATTTATGCATTTGCCCATGATTATGGATTAAATGATTCCGAGCCTGTGGAAATTTTGAGTTGTAATAACAAGAAATTTAGTTCACTACTTGTGAAACGTTTAATTATTCGAATGTATCAGCAGAATTTTTGGATTAACTCGGTTAATCATCCTAACCAAGATCGATTGTTGGATTACAACAATTTTTTTTATTCTGAGTTTTATTCTCAGATTCTATCTGAGGGGTTTGCGATCGTTGTAGAAATCCCATTCTCGCTACGAGAATTATCTTGTCCGAAAGAAAAAGAAATACCAAAGTTTCAGAATTTACGATCTATTCATTCAATATTTCCCTTTTTAGAAGACAAATTTTTGCATTTACATTATCTATCACATATAGAAATACCCTATCCTATCCATTTGGAAATTTTGGTTCAACTCCTTCAATACCGGATCCAAGATGTTCCATCTTTGCATTTATTGCGATTCTTTCTCAACTACTATTCGAATTGGAATAGTCTTATTACTTCAATGAAATCGATTTTTCTTTTGAAAAAAGAAAATA